GTCGACCAAAATTGATGAAACTATAACTTTTGAATGTGAAACGGGTAATTATCATACTTTTTGTCCTATTAGCTGTGTATCCTGGTTGTATCAAAAGATTGAAGACAGTTTCTTTTTGGTAGTGGGCACAAAAACATGTGGTTATTTTCTGCAAAATGCACTTGGAGTTATGATTTTTGCAGAACCCCGCTATGCAATGGCAGAATTAGAAGAAGGAGATATCTCGGCCCATTTGAACGATTATGAGGAATTGAAAACGCTTTGTATTCGGATAAGAAAAGATAGAGATCCCAGCGTCATCATATGGATAGGCACTTGTACTACAGAAATAATAAAAATGGATTTGGAAGGTATGGCACCCAAATTGGAATATGAAATTGGAGTACCAATTCTAGTGGCAAGAGCAAATGGACTTGATTATGCTTTTACTCAGGGGGAAGATACCGTGTTAGCTGTAATGGCACATCGTTGTCCAGAACAAGAATTCCCCATCGGTGAATCAAAAGAAACTAAAACAAAAACAAAATTATTCCCTTTTCCTCTTCTGAAGGAAAAGAAATTGGTGGAATATGCAAATCATCCTCCCTTAGTTATTTTTGGGTCTTTACCCTCGAATTTGGTTTCTCAACTTGATACAGAATTAAGACGCCAATTCATCAAGGTATCAGGTTGGTTGCCCGCTCAGAGATATGCCGATCTTCCATCACTGGGTGATGGAGTTTATGTTTGTGGGGTTAACCCATTTCTGAGTCGTACAGCAACAACTTTGATAAGACGAAAAAAATGCGAATTAATCGTAGCTCCTTTTCCTATTGGTCCGGACGGAACGCGTGCTTGGATCGAAAGGATTTGTCCTGTATTTGGTATTGAGGCCCAGAGTCTGGAGGAAAGAGAGGAACGGATATGGGAGAGTTTAAAAGATTATCTTGATTTGGTACGCGGAAAATCTGTCTTTTTCATGGGAGATAATCTCCTAGAAATATCTCTAGCAAGATTCTTAATCAGATGTGGTATGATCGTTTATGAAATTGGTATTCCATATATGGATAAACGGTATCAAGCTGCTGAATTAGCACTTTTAAAAGATACATGTATAAGAATGTGTATACCAATACCACGAATTGTGGAGAAACCAGACAATTCGAATCAGATACGACGTATGCGCGAGCTACAACCCGACTTAGCCATCACCGGAATGGCTCATGCTAACCCGTTAGGGGCGAGAGGAATTGGTACTAAATGGTCAGTTGAATTTACTTTTGCCCAGATTCATGGATTTGCCAATGCGAGAGATGTACTCGAATTGGTTACCCGCCCTCTACGACGTAACGAAAATTTAGATAACTTGGATTGGACCACCCTGGTCCGAAATAACAACGAGTTCTATACCAGTACTCCTACTCCTAGATAAGATAACAGGGAATATATGTATTAATAACATATGCATATATCCAGATGTTAGATATTGGAATCTATTCTGTGAAATCGAATTTATGGATATAAAAAATAATAACTATTTCTATCCGTATCTCCCATATGGGGGATACCACATATATTTATTCTATTCCTGTTTCTCATTCTTTTATTTTGATCAAAAAGGAGTTTCGATATGATAAGAGTACTTGGTCTACTATGGGATCCATTATCATCATGGGTAGAAGTCTCAGGTCCGATCATTTTATTTGGGCTATATTATGGATTTATTGCTACATTGCCTTTTGGTCCCTCTAAAATCTATTCCATGAGATCCTTCTTTTTGGGAGAAACTCTCTATGGTATAATAGCCATAAGTGGTTCTATTACGGGACAATTAATAGTCTTTTTGTCCATGTATTATTCGCCCATCTATGCAGCGCTGTGGAAACCTCATGCAATAACTCTATTAGTCATACCGTATACGTTCTGTCGTGTTTTTCGAAGTCTTGAAAAACCTTCAAGTCCTGAATCTACGCACCCCACGAATTCGATCAAAAATCCAAAAATTCTAAGTCTATTTATGGGTGGTCTAATTCTTCAATTGTTGAATCCCATTCTTTTAGCAAATCCCGTATTAACAAGACTGGTGAACCTATTTCTTTTTCGTTACAGCGATAATATATCCTTTATGATAAGTAGTTTTTGCGGTTGGTTGGGCGGTCATATTCTATTCATCAATTTGACAAAATTGGTATCTTTACGTTTGGTATCTTTCCGTATAGAACGTAATTCACCTATTGATCATACTTCATTAAGACGTTATATTCATCAAACCTTTAGTGTACTTCTTATTTCTTATTTTTCATTCTATTTAGGTAGATCCCCATTAATTTTTCATAGAAAGAAAAAAGATAACAAAAAAAAGGACCGCTCTGCGGCTATGGCTAAAAAGGACCGCTCTGTGGCAGAGGACAAGGACCCAGAGGACGAGCACCGTTCTGTGGCAGAGGACGAGGACCGCTCTGAGCCTTTGGCTATGGTTATGGTTCAAGAGGCCCGCTCTGTGTCTTTTATAGCTAAAAAGGCCCGCAGAGGACGAGCACCGTTGTGGCAGAGGACGAGGACCGCTCTGAGCTTGGCTATGGTTATGGTTCAAGAGGCCCGCTCTGTGTCTTTTATAGCTAAAAAGGCCCGCTCTGTGGCAGAGGACAAGGACCCAGAGGACGAGCACCGTTCTGTGGCAGAGGACGAGGACCGCTCTGTGGCTATGGCTAAAAAGGACCGTTCTGTGGCAGAGGATGAGGACCGCTCTGTGGCTATGGCTAAAAAGGACCGTTCTGTGGCAGAGGATGAGGACCGCTCTGTGGCTATGGCTAAAAAGGACCGTTCTGTGGCAGAGGATGAGGACCGTTCTGTGGCAGAGGACGAGGACCGCTCTGTGGCAGAGGACGAGGACCGTTTTGTAGCAGAGGATGAGGACCGCTCTGTGGCAGAGGACGAGGACCGTTCTGTGGCAGAGGACGAGGACCGTTCTGTGGCAGAGGACGAGGACCGCTCTGTGGCAGAGGACGAGGACCGTTCTGTGGCAGAGGATGAGGACCGCTCTGTGGCAGAGGACGAGGACCCAGAGGACGAGGACCGCTCTGTGCCTAGAGAGCAAAAAAAACTTAAAGGACTTCCGATATCATGGTTCAAGCAACCATGTCCCATTAAGTTCTTTGATCCTGATAGAATTTATCAGCCGATACGATATATCGGGAATAGCCCATTTCATCGCCTAAAGCCTGTTATGAGGACCGAAGTCTCTCAATATTTTTTTGGTGCATACTCGAGTGATGGAAAAAAAAGAATCTCTTTTACGCTTTTACCTAGTGTATTGGCCCTTGGGGAAAAGCTCGGGAAATATAGAGATCTTTTAGATACTTCTTGCTTATCTGAGGATCCTTATCATAGATGGAACCATACCATGAAAAGAAGAAGAGATTCTTTAGAGAATGAATTTTCGGATCGAGTGAAAGCTCTAAGCCATGGATCTCCCGCTGAAAATGTTATAGAAAGGAGAGTGAAATTCTCCAATTCTCAGGGGGATTCTTTTACTGAAATGTATGATCCATTGCTTAATGGGGCATTGCGTGGAACAATAGACCAATTCGAGTCCCCCAAAATGCTGAACGATTTGATCATTTCGATCATTTCGAATCTTTCGGATTTTATAGAGATACCTATAAAAGACTGTAAAGAGGGATTTCCGAATGATCAATTTGGGTATGGGTACCATATCTCTGAGCATTGGCAGGAATTGGAACACAAAAGCTTTCGACTACCCTGGGAACCCTTACCTACAGATACTTTTCGTTCGCTTGTTCCGAGCACTAAATCATCGAAAAGAGGAAAAGTTGAACCTATTTCGAAACGGCTTTATCCATTAGCAGAACGAATAATTCCAAATAAAGCAAAGAAGATATTTGAAGAGTATTTGTCAAATATAGATTCTTCTTTTGGTAAACTGATCTATCCAAAAGATTTGTTGGAAATGCAGATCCAAGAAATCTATACAAAAGATGATGATTCGTTGATACATTTCCTGTGGTTGGAAATAGCCTTTCGAGTGGCCTATATGGATCTCGCACCGGAAATAGCTTCATGTAATGAACGGATCTACACAAACTCTTTAGTGAATATTTACAACCGAATTGATGGTAGAAACGTTGCGCCCACAGGTACCATAAAATGGGAATTGATTCTTTCTCTTTTTACTACGAAACAGATTTTCCTTTTCGAGTCTTTGGCGCAACATGAGTGGACAATACTACGAAATTGTCGCGGGAATGTATCTACGGATGATTCAACGCAAACGAAAGATTTTATTGACCTTTACGGGAAAATACTATTAAATGAACCTCTCCAATTTAGAGAAATTAAAAAACATTTGCCTCGATGGCCATCTGATTTGATGATGGCTGAACGTGATGGTGATGGTGATGGTGATGATAGAGGCCCAATTCAAATATCAACGAGTAGGATTCGTACAAGAAAGGTCAAAAGTAAACTGACCCTTGATTTTGGGAAAGAAAGAATAGTTTTAAAACGTTATCATGCCGAGTCAGATTATCGTCGGAGCTTAATTAGAGGATCCATGCGCGCTAAAAGACGGAAAATTATGATATGGAAGAGGGTACAACCGAATGTACATTCCCTTTTCTTTTTGAGAAGAATGGAAATACCCACTTATCCTAAAGATTATTATGACACGTTCGATTCTGGTAGAGTGAATCAGGAACAAATCCAGAAAGAAGTTAGGGAGAAAATCCATAGAGGCAAATACTTGGATCCAGTCCTCCACAATACGACACTTGCTGAGCAAGTATGTTTAGCGTGGCCAGAAGTGCACTATTTCAGAGGTCTCATATTAGTGGCTCAATCAAATATTAGAAAAAATATAATATTACCATCACTTATAATAGCCAAAAATATTGGTCGTATATTATTATTTAAAGCCCCCGAATTTACCCAAGATTGGGAAGAAATGAAGGAAGAATTGCATATCAAATGCGGTTATGATGGTACCGAATTTTCTAAAAAAGGATTCCCAGACAAATGGTACAAATATGGTATGCAGATAAAGCTTATATTTCCTTTTCGTTTGAAGCCTTGGCATAGCCAATCTAAAAAAAGACTGCGTTTGCATTGGAGTTATTTAACGACCCTTGGATTCGAAACTGACATACCTTTCGGTGATCCAAAACCAAAGCTAGGAATTTTTTCCGAATTTTTTCAACCTATCTTCAAAAAAGTGAAGAAAGGATTGAAGAAAGGATTGAAGAAAGGATTGAAGAGAGAATTGATTCTCTTCAAAAAAGTGAAGAGACGATTGATGGGATCTACAGGAATAAGACGCGTTTCGCGAGTTAGATATATAGACAAAAGTGAACTTAATGACCGGATACAAAATAAATTACTAAGTGAGACTGAGACTACCCCTATGGGTAGTGCAAATGATTCATCAGAAGTTAATGATCAATTTGGATATGAAACCCAAACAATTAATGTGAAAGATCCAGATGACTGGACGACCACAATGAAAGAGCGGATCGAATCTATCGCGATCATAAATAGCTCTCCTATAACTGGAATGTCTCTGATGGATTCAGAGATTCATACCGGATCGAAGGGAAGTTTTAACATATTGGGATCAACATTAAAAAAACGATTGGTTCAGATTCGGCGAATACCTGGTCGATTTCGAAATAAAAGTGTCCAATTAATCCGAAAAAGGTTCTATTCAATGAAATTAATGAAACTTTTTCTCAAAAGAATGGACCGATATCTCTTACTAAGTGTTATTCATTTCATTGGGTCAAATATAAAATTTTGGATTCGATCCGCTTGGATTCGATCCACGGGGAATATAGCAACAATTTACGGACGAATATTCATTATCAATAATGATATTTCAAAAATAAATAGAGGTAAAATTACCAACTACTATTCGATCAACGAAAAAAGAAAAGATTTTGAAATTCGTCCTGATCGAAACATGTTATCAATGTCCCAAGCATATGTATTTCACAAGATATGGCAGATAGGGGCAATCGACAGGTCCTATTCAAAGTATTTTTTGAAATATCGAGCCCAAACATCATATCCCTTGATCAAGAAGAAGATCAAAGAATTATTAGATATACAAAGAATATTGGATCACGAAAAACCACAAGATCTGAAAGAGAATGACTGGAAACAATGGTTGAGATGTTTTGACCGGTACAAATTATCCCCACAGATATGGTCTAGGATAAACCCACAGAAATGGAGAAATAGAGTCAATAAGCAATGTACGTGCTATGAAGAACGATTCATTCCCTATGAACAAAAAAAAGATTATATATTTGCGACTGTGATAGAACCTTCTTTGGGACTACTTCGAAAAATGAACAAACGTTACAGATACGATCTCTTATCATATAGTTATCTCAATTCTACAAAAGAATTGGATATTCTCAATTTGACAAAAGATTCGGATATTCTCAATTTGACAAAAGATTCGGATATTCTCAATTTGACAAAAGATTCGGATATTCTCAATTTGACAAAAGATTCGGATATTCTCAATTTGACAAAAGATTCGGATACTCTCAAAATCGAGAAGAGAAGATCCGGATTAGATTTAAAATTCTGGTTATTCCCGGAACTTTCGGGAAAAGAGAACATATATGATAACTCGAAGTTCATACCAGGATATTCAATTTTAAGCGAAGCGCAAGAGCGGAAAAAGATAGAGGAAAAAGAACGGGAGGAAAGAATAAAAGTTATAGAGGAAAGAATAGGTATTATTAGATCAGATGTTCAGAACAAAAAAGTAGAAGAGAAACAAACTGGTACTGGTGAAGTAGAAGAGAAACAAACTGGTAAGGTAAAACAGAAACAATTTGGTTTGAAAGTAGAAGATCAAAAAACTGATGGAAAGAAAAAAACTAATCAAGTTCTTGTTCAACACAAAATACTAAAAGCTATAGGGGAAGAAGATATATCCGATCTGGCGAGTATGTGCAGAATTCTTATCGAAATCGAGGATCCGGCAAAATTTATGCAGATCTATGAGGAAAATATTAACCTGAATCTAATGTTCCTTATTATTTATGAGGATCTAAAAGGCTATGAAAAATATATCAATGCAAGGGATAGCAATGCAAATGATATCAATGCAAATGATATCAATGCAAAGGATATCAATGCAAAGGATATCAATGCAAAGGATATCAATGCAAAGGATATCAATGCAAATGATATCAATGCAAAGGATAGCAATGCAAATGATATCAATGCAAAGGATAGCAATGCAAATGATATCAATGCAAAGGATAGCAATGCAAATGATATCAATGCAAAGGATAGCAATGCAGATGTTCCAAAAAAGAAAGAAGATGAAATCCCTAAAACAGTAGTGTCCTCCGAGCCATATCGTTTATCAAGCATAGTTAATGATAATCTCCTTATATATAAAATTGTTAGTATGTGGTTGAAGTCGGAAAAAATAAAAAGAGCCGGTCTGGGGGATGACAAAAATATTTTGAGTTCCTTCAATTTAGAAGATATTCTGCTTCCAAAACGTCGTAGAGAATTTCGAATATTGAATCGATTTGATCTGGAGAACGATCATGTAGGATTTTTCAACGGAAAATCCATACAAAATGACGAAGAACTCATGGGAAGAGACCAACATCTTAGTGTAGATACAACACAAAGAATTAAACGTTTTCTTTGGCCTAGTTATCGATTAGAGGATCTTTTGTGCATGAATAGATATTGGTTCAATACAAATGATGGGAGTCGATCCGCGATGTTGAGAATACGTATGTATCCCCTAAATGTCAATTGATAAATTTTTGGCTTCAATTCCATTTTCGTAAAAAAAAAAGAATGGATTGATTCAATGGAGTTTCAGAATATGTCCAAAATTGAACCAATCTGTTCGTTCCGTTTCATCAATGTGAGAAGAATCCGACCAATTTTTCTTAAATCGAAATGGTCGGAACGAATCAGAATTATTATATGAACCATGAAAATGAAAGAAAGAATCTAATTCTTTTTTCTGACTCGAGAAAAAAAAATGAAGCTCTGATAAAATTTTTTTTTTTTTTTTTATGATAAAGAATTTGTCCATTAGTTCATCTCTGATTCCCGATAAACAGAGAGGATCTGTTGAATCTCAGGTATTTTTTTTAACTAATCGGGTCCTAAGACTTACCCAGCATCTGCAATTGCATGGAAGAGACTATTCATCCCAAAGGGGTTTGTGGCTTATTTTGAGCAAACGTAAGCAACTTCTGGTTTATCTATCCAAGAGGGATAAACTTCGTTATGATGATTTAATTGGTCAATTGAGTATTCGTAGACTAAAAACCCGCTAATTTCTAAGTTTTCAATTCCAATCCAATTTTTAGAAATCCCGGATCCAGTCGTTCTTTTATTTCGTTTTCTCATTTAGAAAACGAAATAAAACTTATTATGAAAATGACCTGTCATGATTGGACCATATTCGGGGTGATCTGGGTGGATCAAAATGATCCAAATATCTTTGTCCCATTGACAAAATACAGATCGGTTCCAAATAGAATTGAGATTACAATTCTTGATTCGTTTTATATTCATAATATACCGTTATTAGCCTTCTTTATTGGGCATATATTAGAATATATGGCTATATATGATCTTATCAAATTAAAACTTTTTAGTAACTAATGGAGATCCAATGGCACATTCGGTCAAAATTTATGATACATGTATTGGTTGTACCCAATGCGTACGAGCTTGTCCTACAGATGTATTGGAAATGATACCTTGGGAAGGATGTAAAGCTAAGCAAATTGCTTCTGCTCCAAGAACAGAAGACTGCGTAGGTTGTAAGCGGTGTGAATCCGCTTGTCCAACAGATTTCTTGAGTGTCCGTGTTTATTTATGGCATGAGACAACGCGCAGTATGGGTCTAGCTTACTGATATCATATTTTTTATTTTTTTTTTATCCACTGATAAAACCCATACTTGAGATCTTGGATCAAGTATGGGTTTTTATAGAGAGATGGAAAATATCTTCTATAATGAGCGCCTTGACTCTATCAACAATATTTGTGGGTTTGCCTGTATCTGCGGGTTCCTTTTCATTACCTATACATTCCGTCTATTACCATTTCCAACTTGATAACTAATTGATCCAATTGAAACAATAAATATTATTGTCACATTTATTTATTTTAGCAATATGCAGTGGCCAATTAGGATCATTTGCTCCTAAATAGTCACATTTCGCAATATCCAGTGGCCAATTAGGGTCATTTGCTCCTCGAGATATTATACCTTTCTTTCCTATGCGGGAACTGGAATCAATTTTCTTTTTATTAAGGAACTGGATCGAATCTATCCTTCCTTTTCCCTCCGGTAATTCGGTCCATTTATGGTTCCAACCATCCATAGCTGTGTAACCCTATTCCTAATAGATTGACCCCCAAATAACGGATCCAAACTATAAAAAATCCTAAAGAAGCCACAATTGCCGGTTCCTCACCCTGCCAACCCTTATTCATTCTAGTATGCAGATAGATTGCGAATATGGTCCAAGTAATTAATGCCCAAGTTTCTTTCGGATCCCAGCTCCAATAAGATCCCCATGCTTCATTGGCCCATATTGCTCCAGAAAGAGTACCTATGGTTGAAAGAGAAAAACCGAGACCAATTGCACGATAACTCCAATGATCTAATTGTTTAATCAATTTACATTTACGATAATTCGTTGATGAAAAATAAACAGTGTATTGCAAATCACTTTTTTGCTTTTCATGTGAATAAAAATTTTCATTGGGAAGAATGGATCGGGAAAAGAAATTGTCCATCGCACCAAAAAGAACCTGTCTATTTACTCCGGACATAATCACTAGAAGAGCTATTGATGCTAGGGATCCACATAAAAGGGTTGCATAGCTGAACAATATCATACTTACATGCATCATTGACCAATGAGATTGTAGCGCGGGTACTAACATTCCGGATCGTTGCATTTCCTCCGGAAGACCTAAAGTAGCAAAACCATGAGTTAACATAGCACTTGGCGCGGTGATTGCACCTAACCACCGATCATCTCGACTCCGTACTTCTAGAACTATATGGAACACGGATGAACTCCAGGAAAGGAACATGAATGATTCATACAAATTACTCAACGGTAAATGTCCTGAATAAAGCCAACGAGTAATTAATAATCCCGTTGTACAAACAAAAGTAACTATCATGCCCTTTCCTCCCGAACTACTTAGTCCTTCAATTCGATAAACTAAGGTTCCCCAATAAATGAGAGTGACAACCAAAATGAGAGAAAAAGAGATGTGAGCCAATATATGTTCTAAAGTTATGAATATCATAATAAACTCGTTTATTCGTTTTATTCCCGAATGAGATCTATGATGGAAAGATAGGATTGATCCATTACAATGGAAATAGATTGAATAGATATTCTTACATAGGAAGAAGTGATGGATGAGATCTTCCTGGAAAAATACCGCCACTCGGATTTGAACCGAGATGCTCTCGCACTGCTTCCTAAGAGCAGCGTGTCTACCAATTTCACCATGGCGGCTTCGTAGGGACCATACTAGCTTATTTACACCAGATCGTCAATGTTATGGAACGTGTCTAGCAGAGGGAGTGATCTGTGAATATAATATAAGTCAAAATAAAATATAAGTTAGGGCATTAACATGAAAATTTGAATCAATTTTATTGTTGGTTTATAGTTATAACGGAGCATGGCGCAGCTTGGTAGCGTGCCATCTTGGGGTGATGGAGGTCGTGGGTTCAGATCCCGCTGCTCCGAAAGAGAATGGGAAATAGTCACATGCGTTATCGGACAAAGAATATCTGTCAATTTTCGCTTACGATGGGAAGAATCGGAGCAGCTAGATTCCAAACAATAAATGGTTATACCATCACTTTCTAATCTTTTTGATTGGATGGTTTGATTATATACATATCTAGAACGAAACTATGTTTCTGATCCATGATCTCCCATATGATTATTATCTTGTTGGACTTTCCAATTTTAGGGGAGACATCCAAATATATTGATAGCTCCCAATAATATTACATACAGGCTAATATTACCATCAGCCTAATATTACCATATATAGGCTGTTAATGAATTACCATCAGCCTAATATTACCATATATAGGCTGTTAATGAATGAATTGATCCTATTTTGAGGAGATGTAGAAGGGGGTTTCATAAATAGGATCAAATTTCACTAGATTAGTCATCTCTTTTTTAGTATCTCTGTCACAATAGTTTGGGCATTACACATTATAAATGATAGAGATACGAAGAAAGATGATTACTTTGAGTTCTCCTAAAGGATTGAGCACTCCTTTCTATCCAACCATAAAGGAGGGAAAGAATGGGACCCAATAGGGAGATGAACCATTGGGAGGAGCAGAAACAGAAGAAGAATGAATCAATATAGCTGAAACTACGAATTAGTCATTATTCGTCATAGAGCAATAACGTGCATCTATTACGAAATGCACGAGCAATTCCATTATGAAATAATATCATCCCCATGCGTGATTCCATGGGTTCTGTGCCATTATTTATAGAAAATAATAAATTGTTTCGATCCTAGTTTCGGATCGGAATGGATGGATTGGTATGTTGATAAGATTACGCTACATTTACGGTAGCATAATGGTAATGCTGAAGTTCATTCGGGATCCTTACAAAAAAATTAGGAACTCTAATCCCTTTCCAGTAGGAAGGCGGAGCGGAATGGATAGAGGAATGGTTGAGAAATTCCCCATTTCTACAGATTGGCTGAAGGGAAGTACTGTAGTGAAACTAATTAATGACCGTGTCCCTTTCGTACGACCACCATTGGGAGTACCCGAAGAAAATGATTTTGCATCACTGTTCTCCAGGGTCCTGGAGGGTGGTGTCATATATTCTACGGGTCATCCAAATCAATTGCTGTCAATTTTGATTCGGATGATCCAGAGGAATCATCATTGACTATGCAATAAAAACTTTTTGAATGACCGGTGGAGATAGATTTAGCTAAAGAAAAAGCTTTTATTGCGGCCCAATATGCTTTTCCCTTCCGAACATTTTTACGAATTTTTTTTTTTGATCTAGAAGTACGCTTTTTTGGAACTGCCATAAGAAACAATGGGGTTAATTCATATATTCTGATGTGAAAGACATCTTATGTATTTCATTTATTCATTTCTCTCGTAGATAGATAACTCTGCATATTCTTTATAAAAACATGTTGCAAATTGAATCAATCCATTCTCTCGACAAAAACATTAAAAATATAATGGAATCTACCAATTGAAATTGAAATTTCCATGATATATTATCATATATTTTATATGATATATTCATATAATGATCGATCTTCAAATTGAGATCTTTCTCATTATTTTCCAAATGAGTTTCGCTCGGTCCTTGATTCTCCGAGATCATCTCATCCTTCTTGTTCGTGTTCCTGCCATATCCTGAATTAAAACTAATGGGATCAAAATGCTCTATGAATCGATTGTAAGATCTTTTCAATTGGAAAGACAGGAAAAGATGTGGAAATATCAACCAATTTTTAGTGAAAGGCTTTAAATATTCTTCCGGTGTTTGATTATCCAGGATCTTCTTTTTTTCATTTCTTTGTTACCCCCTCTCTCTCCTTTTTTTTTTTTTCATCCCAATGAATAGAATATATAATATAATATTGATTAAATATAATTGGAAAGCTCATGCCAACCACTCGACTCACTACTAAGATATGATGATCAATATTTAATGAAATGGGCGGAAACCCTTTTGTTCCTTATGACAATTTGGATATCTTCCAATTGAAGATCTAGCTCCATTTTGGTCATTTCTTCTTTACTACCATGAAAAAGAGCTCATGTAAATGACACGAGCTCTCTGGAGTGAAGAGAGCTATAAGATGAAAAACAAAAATTTGTTTGATGGAAGGGCTTACATTAGGTTTAGGGATAATCAGGCTCGAACTGATGACTTCCACCATGTCAAGGTGACACTCTACCGCTGAGTTATATCCCTTCCCTACTCTCATCTGAAAGGAGAACTGACTTATTAATAATAAGTTATCAAGGGGTCGAGAGACTCAAAACAACTCACTATTTTCTCTCGAACAACTTGAATACAGACCTTCCTTCTTTTCACACTACTACGAAAAGAAAAAAAAAGGAGAAAAAAGATTGGAGCCTATGTAAATCCTATCGAAAGTAGTATTTCCTACTGATTCGAATCATAACATATGGTCCCGTAAAATCAGTAATATTTTATCTATCTTGATCAAGCAAGTTTGACATGAACATGAAAAATATTTTGTTCAGCATGTTTGATCCGATCTAGCACTAGTGTGTGCGGAAAGGACTCAATATTGTTTGGAAGAACAAGGAGAACAAGATCGAGTAAAGATTATACAGAGATGATACGGATCAAATTGTTCTTCTTGCACTAAGGAGAAGACCCTATGCAACCAACCGTTAACTAATTTATATAAATAAATTGACATCCTACCGGAACATAATTTGTAACTAGCACTGCTATCCTCTCGTCTAGCTAGCAAATATTTACCCCCGTGGATTGAAATACTTCTTGATCTGGATCGATGTAAGAGTACAACTACATTTCCGAAATCCATGTTGTCTCTTCGGAACAGGTTGACCCCTTCGCTCTCTCGTGGTACAATCCTCTTCCCGCTGAGCTCTCACTTTTCCACCGGTCCACAGAAACAAGATATAGGACTGATGCCAGCAGTTCATCATAGGAAAAAGGACTCACCGAGCCAGATCACTGACTAATCAGATCAAAAAGAACTTCCTTTTCCGTATACTCTCCCTGGCCAGCTATTCGTGGGACTTACGCAGTCGATCAGATCATATCTCAGATAGATATGGATATATATCCCCCTCAACGTAGGTCATCGAAATGATCTTGGACAACCCCAACAAAAGCACGAAAGCCAGAATCTTTCATTAAATTGATTCCTGTTCAAACTCGAACAGTGTATAACCACATGGATAAGCTCACATTAACCCGTCAATTTCGAATCCAATTTGTGATTTGTAGGAATGATATATCGAGATATCAAGAAGGAATTAGCATGTAATAATGTCGATTCATACGACAGAGTATTTCTTCAGGCGCTGTACTTATAGGATGGGAATAGAGAAGGAAGAGGCAATCCCGAAGATTTTGCATAATCTTTTTTACCTAAAATAAAAAATAGGATTCATTAGTTTTTTATTAGAATACGAAAATGTGTTTGACTAAATTGGTTCCAGTTACTCTTTGAGACACAATGCATAAAGGAAGGGAATATGAAGATTCTCGAACAACGAAAATAATCCAACTTACTTCGAAAAAAAAAAAAAAAAAAAATTGAACGAGAAGCCGTATGAGGTGCAAATCTCATGTACGGTTTTGTAGAGTGACAGTGAAGAAAACTTATCTGTCAACTTTTCCACTATCACCCCAAAAAAACCAAACTCTGCCTTACGTAAAGTTGCCAGAGTACGATTAACCTCTGGATTTGAAATCACTGCTTATATACCTGGTATTGACCATAATTTACAAGAACATTCTGTAGTATTAGTAAGAGGAGGAAGGGTTAAAGATTTACCCGGTGTGAGATATCACATTGTTCGAGGAACCCTAGATGCTGCCGAAGTAAAAGATCGTCAACAAGGGCGTTCTAGTGCGTTGTATATTCTTACTTATCTAATACTTGTATCATTTCATGATGATGCCATGTGAATTGCTAGGAACATGTTAAGTATATAGCTAACCTAATAACGAACGTTTTGTCAGGGGACTAGAGCAGGCTACCGTGGAAAAAAACGATCTTATTTTTCAGGAGATTTGGAACTATTATATGTCCAAGGTTTAATATCGAAATCATTTTCGAAGTTTTCCCTGATTGTTTCAACAGAAAATTAAAAATACCTTGACCTTTTTAGAACGGGTTCAAGTCAAATAGCAATGATTTGAAACACTTTTTTATACACTATTTTGTAAACCTAAGGACTTGATCATATAGATATGTAAAATACAGGATTTCCAATCATAGCAAAAGAAAGAAAGGGAACGGATACTCAATCGAGAGTGAGTAAACATAATTATATGCATAAATAATATATCTCATCTATGCAGATAGAATCATGTGGAAAGCCGTATTCGACGAAAGTCGTATGTACGGTTTGGAGGGAGATCTTTCATACCTTTAGAGATCCACCCTACAATATGGAGTCAAAAAGCCAAAATAAATGATTTTCAGCCTTTATGAAATATATTCTTAAACCTTTTTCACACTCATGTCACGGCGAAGTACTGCAGAAAAAAAAACTGCAAAATCCGATCCTATTTATCATAATCGATTAGTTAACATGGTGGTTAACCGTATTCTGAAAAACGGAAAAAAATCATTGGCTTATCGAATTCTTTATCGAGCCATCAAAAATATTCAACAAAAGACGGAGAAAAATCCACTATCTGTTCTACGCCAAGCAATACGTAGAGTAACTCCCAATGTAACAGTAAAAGCAAGACGTGTGGGTGGATCGACTTATCGAGTTCCCACTGAGATAAGATCAACCCAAGGAAAAGTACTTGCCATTCGTTGGTTATTAGGGGCATCTCGAAAACGTCTGGGTCGAAATATGAAATTCAAATTGAGTCACGAATTAATGGATGCTGCTAGAGGGAATGGCAATGCTATACGCAAAAAGGAAGAGACTCATAGAATGGCAGAAGCCAATAGAGCTTTTGCACATTTTCGTTAACTCATAAACAGGATCGAGATCTACCTATCTATATAGTGGATTTACATATTCTGATAAATTCGAAATTGATTCCCATTCAGATCGGGCAATATTTTTATTGGAACAAAAGAGAAAAAAGAAGAAGGAAAGAACTTAAATAATAGATAGATCTAAGTCCTCTTGGGGAGGCTTCCTTAAGGAAAAAGGAGATAGATTATGGAGGAATATTCGATCCTATTCATGAGGATTATGTAAATCTCCTAAAATTGGAAGTTAGAAACTGTTTCTACTCTTTCGGAGATTGAAATAAATTACTAATTTATGATCTAACATGTACAAAGTGAAAACTTCATTTTCAATTATACCCTGAGATCGTTTGAAATAGTTTCATTTGCTTTTATTCCATTCTGGTTTATGGTCTTTCTTGGCTATATGGTCTCTCCAGGGGAAAGATTGAGCTGAGCTTCAAGAAATAGTAAATGATCTTATAGATACACAAATGTATCACTCTCCAGGAATTTGGATTGCGCTTATATCCATGAATTGGATCCGAACTTTTTCCAGTCTCTTTTAATCAATGGACCCCTTATGAAGAAGTGCAATTCATTTTACAAATTATTACCTCTCTAATAAAATAGAGTGAATAGATATCCATCTTTCTTTTTTAGAAATGTTTCTATCTCTAAAAACTCTATGGACATGTGGAAAAGAGAAATAAAAGGACTGTTACCCCTACCTCCACTCGGACCAATACATCACTTTTACCGAAAAAAAAAAAAATTAATTTTTTTTTTTTTCGGTAAAATCACAATTAGGGTAAAGCAAGGTCAGAAACAACTAATATCTTTGAATGAACAAAGATATTTTAGGGATTGGTAATACTTTCTATTGATTCAATAGATTTGGTCTTATACATACGCGAGGAAGGTAATAAAAAAAGGAATCAATTTATTATTTTCTTCCTTCTTTATCACTTAGGAACCGCGCGAGGTTCGAGTCCCATGCACGGTTCTGAATGAGAGAAAGGAGTGAGGGGTCCTATTTTCGAAAACTCTATCATTCCAGTCGTTGCTTTTCTTTCGTTCCAAAATAGCTGCTCCAGCCGCTAAACGCATAGCAATGGATATATATGCACATATAGAATGGATAGGATCCTTGACATATTGTTATTTTGTACCATATTCAATTTTTTAGGTTTCTATTGAATTGAAAAAGAAAGGATGTTCAGTCGTCTTCTTTATGTATATGAAATCTCCTTCAGATAATGAAAATAAAAATAAAATTGGATGATATATGATGAACCTATATGACCAATCTATATCAATACTTGAATACGCTATCTATAACATATATTCTATATTCATAGATCAGAATATTTTTTCATATATATATATGCATGGAATAGAATTCACTTTTGGGATGCCTTGATGGTGAAATGGTAGACACGCGAGACTCAAAATCTCGTGCTTAAGAGCGTGGAGGTTCGAGTCCTCTTCAAGGCATAATATTGCTCATGCTTATTGAATGAGTAATTCAATGGCAAATCTCGTACGAGAGTCTCTCAATATATTGGGATATATTCGCTCTGTTTATACGAGGTATTCCGACGATTACCTACAAGTTAACGCTGTTGGAATAGGACAATGGATCACAGGTAGGATCAGATCTTCTCTACCTAATGAGGAGTCCATTCCGAATCCACCCTCGCATTATAAGGTATATTTCATTAAGGCCACAGATTGAGAAGATCGATACATAGATTGACCATATACCACCTCTCTCAAGATCTTGCAAGATCCACGAATTACGACCGAACCTCAACAACTATATCCATGTCGGATCCTGTGACTCTATCCTTTCCTCTCTTCCGAATAGTGTGGGAAAAAAGAATGCTAGAACCAAAATAGAGGAAATAAGGAGTAAGCATAGTCTAGTAGAGAATATCTCTCTCATTAAGTTCAAGAAAATTGGCTTGTCTTTACTATGCTTACTCTTACATGGTCGAAATCTCGGAGTGAGGAACCTATCTTCAAATTAAAGATCTATCAAGTCTTTTTTTTTTTCCTCCAACATACTTACTATATTTGTACAATACCAAGAAAGGATTCATTATAGGATCTTAAATTGGAGCATATATAGAACAGAACCTCTCATTGATTCCCACGACCCTACTGCCCGGTCAATTTTCTTTTACTTCATTCCAGATTCTCCCAGCTGATATCAAATCTTAATCCTGTTGTATAAATTGAGTGTTCAATTTCATTCGGAAAAAGACATTCCTTCTCCAACAATGTCTTTGTAATTTGATCCAATAACACTCTGTTAGATAGGAACAGATTTGATAAATATTGATAACTCTCGAATAGAGTATTATAAAGAAAAGATTCATTAGATAATAAACTATTGGTTCCGAGCCATCTTTTTTGGCGATGAATTAACGATTGGAAGCGGTCAACCCTTTCTCTCGAATTTTCGATCAACCAACATTTATATAAATATGGAGAAGAATATGGCTGTATACGTTCCAAGTGGATACCAATTTCTTGAATGTGTTTGAAATGCTCGATATGTCTATGTCTAAGAGACAATGGTTTCCACGAATTCATGATCAAACCCGGATTGATCCCGTATTTTGAATCATATCTATGAAAAGCACTTTGGAAACTTTGTTTAGGGAAAAAATTAGGTTTTGCTAGTAATCTCCTTGAACCATAAGTAATATAAAGCCTTTTCAGCAGTTCTTCGTCTGCGAAAAATTCTCGGCGTGAAAACACAGGGCGCTGCTCTTGAAATAGGAAGGGATCCCAAAGAAATCGTTTTCCTCGACAGAACGTGGGTTTCTCCGAGGATTTATATTGCCTCGGATATTGTCTAGCAAATTTCGATCTTTCTATCTGCGCTTTTTTCTTCGATCCGAACCGATACGAAGATCCCAATGAATTGGGTGTTTTTGTATGATCGAATCGATTACTGCGAAGAAAACTAAGACGCCAGGTCCTAGGAGTCCAAACTACGCTCTTTATTAATTCTTCATCCATATCCATATCCCTATACATTTTTTTTGTGGCGAGAGTAAACTTCAATTCATATTCTTTCAGAAATCGTATCATATGATTATTTCTCATTTTGGGTTGAGGAACAAATGTGATTTGATCCTTATCGAACTTACTCTGATCCTTATCGGACTTACCCCGACATATTCCTAACCTAGAAAATGGAAACTCCACCAGAATACTTTCTAAAAGACTAGAAGCTAGATCAAGATCATGCTCAGCGAATTTATCGAGAGGAATCCAATTCTCTCTATTTCGTTCCGATATAGACCAAGAATCTCGAGCCGCTGATCCGGCCAAGCAACCTAAAATATGGGGAAGTATGGTCAATTCCTTCATAGTTGTTTCGGCAATCGAAGGTTCTAAATACCATTCGGACAAATAACAAAACCTTTTCTTCCATAATTCCTTTTTGGTAGATAGAGGATTCATGGGAGAATTCCTTCTAAGCGTATTTTGTATAACAGCCTTTCCTACTTTGTAGATAAGTCTTTCGTCATTTTGACCGGATCCAACCTGATTATCCATAGATTGAAGATGACAAATTTGACTATAAATAGCGTATCGAATTGTATTAGTGTCTATAACTGATTTCTTTCGGGTAATACTAGTTATTAAGGCTTCATTGGCCAGTGCTGCTAGATCTCGTGCATCAGAATCTATGGTTATAGATCCAAATTCATCGGGACAGGATACCTCTTTTTCCGAGTATAATCCCTTGCTACATAAAAGAATAGGAAATTCCCTTTGTCGCTGTGGGATAACAAGCATTCGAATATTGATCGAGCTATCTAATCGATTTGGAGCTATTAGAGCTGGATCCACTCTTTGGGGGATATGAGTCGAAGCAATAAAAAGAATATTTCTAATAGAATCTTTCTCACCACCCCTAGAAATATAGTTCAATAATAAACCAAGGAAAGAGTCAGTGAAGCCTAAACCAAATAAATGGGTAATTGTGTCATTGACATTCAGTTCATGAATGTTTGGAATCCATATTATACAAGGAGACATTCTTTTCGCCAATTCGAAGGTAATATGGAAATGGTCTATTGTGTCTCTCCAAAAAGTATTAAACTCAGTAGGAATACGTCCAGGATCAGGGTAATATAAAAACTTACCATACAAGAGCTTCTTCAGAGATATTCTTATTAAAGGAACATATGAGTCTGCTGCTAGACTTTTGATCAAATAGGATCGGCCAGTTCCCATAGGACCTATAAGTAAAATCCCTTTGGAAAATAATGATCCTGAGTGGAATGAGAAAGGCATTTTGGGGTTGGGTTGACACAATATTTGTGAAGAGGTAATCTTCTGATAAAAAGCAAGGAATATCCGGTTTTCTGCTAAACAAAACGGATTTAACTCGTAATTCATTAGACCTTTTTGATAAGTGTGGGCCAAATATCGTAAGTGAATAAGCCCCGGCTGTCCAGTGATTTTATCTCCAAATTCCTTCTTGAGGAAAATATGACTTACAGTCATATTTGATTCAAATTGAGAAAGGTTTTTTTCCGTCATTAGAAACTGAACTAGTATTTCCATCTCTTTTTCGGAGATATCCATGCTAGAGCACAATCCGTTCAACTCTCTTATTATAGTTATAAGCAAATTGAGCTTTCTATTCTTCCTCTTCCTCTTCGTAGAAGGAAGACTTTCTATGTCTATATAATAGAGAAGGTAATTATACACGGGAGGATTTATCAGTTTTTGCAACTCTATCACGTATGATGGATCCTCTAAATACTGGATGAGTTCAAAGTCTATCTTTAAATTGATAAAGGCGGAATAAATCACTTTAAAATATCGAAGAATAGAATACGTAAGAACGAAAAAAGGGATAAGAATCCCATATTCATACCTCCGAGCATTTAGTAATCTCAGATGTGTCCATTCTCGATCACTAGTTTCCTCTATGAAACAATCCTCGCAGGAAGAGAAAAAATTATTCATAAGAGTCGTTCTGAATCTAAAATTCAAAAGATTGGTTAGATTCGTTCTCAATTTCCATTTGATAGGTTCCCATAATGGATGAGAAAGTTCCCACAATATATTCCATTTAAGCATAATATTATGCTTAATATCTTGCAAAATAGAAACAAATGGATTACTGCCATGTAGTAATATCTCTGGAAGAGTATATAAAAGCATATTTTCAAGATATTTACACCATGCAGAGGTAAAAAACCATGGCATATATGTTTTGAACAAATCCCATTTTGACAAAATACTATCTATTTGAGAGATCCTATACATCTCCTGTTTTTTAGCAGGTTCATTAAAATGCGGTGATGGTTTAATCTTCTGTTCCTCTTTAGATGAATTTGAAAGGGTACTCCTCCCATCTATGCCCTCGTTTCCAATTATGTTTTTGAAACTTTTGGTTACAAACCAATCTTGAATACGATGAAACATTTCCTGGTTCTTATTGGAAAAGATTTCGGATAGTAAATCATCTTGATAAGATCGAGTTTGAATAAGACCCACGTTTGAACTGAAACCCCTTTTAAGGCATTTATCCAAGTTGTTTTCTTCTGAATCGGATCTATTGAAAAAAGGTTGGCAAAAAGTTTTTTCCAAATTGACTATTTGTTCTTTTGTTAAAGGCGTTGTAGAAATCTCTTCGATCGAGGAAATATATCTCTTGTCACGAACGAATGGATTCAATTGAGTTAGTAAATTGAAGGATCTGTACAAATCATAGATTAATACAAACGGTTGTTCACCACTTCGTTTTCGTTGTAAATATTTAGGTAAGAATATGTTAGATACTTGTGACTTGATCAAAGAAATAGTCTCTTTTTCCGAGTGAACGGGTCCTATTTCACCAATGAGCAAGGAAGATATGTTGTTGTGGATGAGCAAAAGATTGAATAATTGTCCGTATGTAAGATTCTTCCTTTTTATATAAATCCTTTTCATATCAGAAGGTAATCTCTTCCTATAATTTGGCCGAGGATGATGCAAATAATCAAAAAATTGGAGCGTATTTGCTCCGTGAAAAGAAGCTCTCAATGAGCTCTGATCAGATAGTTTCACAGGATTCAACCAATTTTCTCGATCGTTGGATATCGTCGAAAAATCAGTGTTATCAAACGATTCCATGCGATTCTTTTCATTATAAAAGAAGTCAATAATCGATGGATTAATCGGTATATCATTCGGAACAAATGGTGCAATTGTTCCTTCATCAATCAATAATTTCGATCTTTGTGAAAGATTATGGTCATCCAAAAGAAAAAGAAAGGGTTTTAATTTTTTTAAATGAACGATTAGAGTACCCATTAGATCCAACAAGTCATTTATATCTAAGTTATTTTTCTTTAATAGTTGAGGATCAATACTTTTGAGCTTATTCAAGTGAGAATCCAAAATAGAAATGACAATATCGAACTTAGAATTTAAGTTCGATATGATATCGAAGTTCGAGTTTAATATCTTTACAGTATGTTGAAAAAACTGAAAATAATCTTTCCAACCAATTTTGTTTCGATTAGTATTAGTACATGATTCAATTAGATCGAACACTCTTTGAAAATAGTTTTTTTTATAAAAAAAATGTTTCAAATATTTCATAAAGTATTCGGTCTGATGGGACCATTTGTACACATTCAAATTCCGATTTATATTTTTATCCGTTCGAATAATAGAACGGTTCAACCATTCTCTCTGAATTTTTTTCCAACTTGATGAATGCCGGTCAATTGTATCTTTCGTTACATTATTCAAATTTTCATTTTCTATCCAATTTGTTCGAATTTGATTCTTTAAATTGTGACTGAACCTATTTATAAAATAGAATCTATTGAATAAATTTTCCGAATACCTGGCAATTTTATACCGAATTGATTCATACCAACTCAAAGCTTCAGTTCTATAATTGTTAAAGGGAGTTCCTATCTCTAAGCGATTTTTGGAATCGATTTGGCTCAATTGTTTGTCGATTATTTGATCTAAATAATCATCCGCTTTATCAATAATATTGAGTAGGACCCATAAAGATTGATTCTTCAATTTTTCTCTGTGGTTGAAGATCCGATCCGATCTCAACGATCCATTCTTGTTGAGTTCATATAATGGATTCATGTAATAATAAATATTACAAGAAATTTGATCATGAACCTGACTAGGCTTAGTTATTGATAGAGTGAATTGATCTGTCATTTCCAGAACAATTTTTTTTGTTTTCGATCGAAAATTGTTGTGCAATATGTTAAGAATATTCCATCCGGGATCTGATGGAATAGCATAATTTGAGGAAGAATTTTCAATTTCAAAATATGTTTTGATCTTCCATAGATCAACTATCCTATTCATTAATGAATAGGATTTTGAATCCCTTAAATATTGGGAAAAAACATTTTGTTGTCTTTTCAATAACCTTTTGGATAAGTTGAAATCCTCAATGGGCTTTTTAGTAGCACTAGGACCACCCATACACGGTTCATCCATTGGCCATATGTAAAAAAAAGAATAACGAATTGATTTTGTAAAATTTTCAATGAATCTTTTCCTTTCCAAAGGAAAGGAATTCTCTTCTGTATATCTTTGATCTTCTGTAAATAATTCTTTCGCCCAAGAAATTGGATAATATTCTGATAAACACTTTGAGGACAAATCCGATTCTATTTCTATTTTTGTTTGTTCTCTTTCAATAAATGAATCTTCACAAAGATCTTTTTCAGGTTCCCAATACTCATTTTCGGTTGAATTAAGAGTCGAGTCGATCTTCAAATTGAGATCTTTCTCATTATTTTCCAAATGAGTTTTGCTCGGTCCTTGATTCTCCGAGATCATCTCATCCTTCTTGTTCGTGTTCCTGCCATATCCTGAATTAAAACTAATGGGATCAAAATGCTCTATGAATCGATTGTAAGATCTTTTCAATTGGAAAGACAGGAAAAGATGTGGAAATATCAACCAATTTTTAGTGAAAGGCTTTAAATATTCTTCCGGTGTTTCATTTCCAAGTTCCATAAAGTTATGTATAGGAAAGAGTTTCATCGAATAGAAATTTTTTTTCTCAATCATACTACTTTTATGATTGAAGTGATATATGAGGATCGATAATGTAAGTACTACTATACCTTTGACCAAAAAATATGGATTGCTTCTACGTAGATCGCGTAAAAGCAACGTACTGAGAATTCTAGGGTCAAAGAGCTTTATAAGGCGCTCCCGGTGTGAAAGGATTTGAATTAAAAATCTCATCAAATTGGATTTGGTCCATGGATTGCATAGAAATTGATAACTTTGTATCTCTTCCAATTTGATTATCCAGGATCTTCTTTTTTTCATTTCTTTGTTACCCCCTCTCTCTCCTTTTTTTTTTTTTCATCCCAATGAATAGAATATATAATATAATATTGATTAAATATAATTGGAAAGCTCGTGTCAACCAACCAATACCCTTATACCACTGGATATAATTTATTTCAATGAAATATGAAAATGACAACGAATCGGATCCAGCCCGATTTTTTTTATCTTCTTTTATGGGCGAACGACGGGAATTGAACCCGCGCGTGGTGGATTCACAATCCACTGCCTTGGTCCACTTGGCTACGTCCGCCCCGGAAAAACAAGCCAATTTATCTATCTACAGTCATTTCTCCCAAGAAGAAAAAACGAGCTAACGTTTGTTCGTATGTGGGTCGGTGACTCTGATAGGGGATCAAAGCAAGATCGATGACTAACTCCCAACTCTCGAACAAGTTGTTCGGCTTATTATCAAAATGAAATGTTATTTGAATGTCTATTGATAATATTTGACATGAATCAAGTATGAGAGAAAGAATGTAAATGGGTCCCGATCCCGAACTAACCCATTTTAGATCTGAGTCTATACTCATATTATAGAATGAGTATGTTGATGATCTTTATCCAGCATCCATGGCTGAATGGTTAAAGCGCCCAACTCATAATTGGCGAACTCGCGGGTTCAATTCCTGCTGGATGCAGGGGAACTGCACATATCCATTATTGATGGAATGGGGGAAGAAGTATGAAGAATAACAACAAACAATTGAAGCATACCAAGCCTTTCATTTTATTGAAAGGCTTGGTATGCTTCAATTAAGCAATACACGATAACAATCCATCAGA